CGATTCATAGAGAAATCTACGATCAAAGATAGAACGAGATCCATTTTCCACCATCTCTAAGGGATTCCTTGGTTCGGGCCGAAGAAGCGAGGATCCCACCAGAGCGCCTTCTACTACTTCTAATAGGCCATCAACTAGATCAGAATCCGTCTCAACGAGTCTATAAGAAGTGATCCAATTTTTTTCATCGGGTCCGGGTAGAGACCAAAGATCTTGAGCGATCGATCCGGCAGAACAACTCAAAAGAGAAAGAAGTATCGTTAATTTCTTCATGTTCGTTCCAAGTTCGAAGAACCATTTGTACAAATAAGGATCCCCTTCGTAACATGATTGCTTCTTCATATAGATAGATATAGGATCTATAAGGCAGCAATTATTTATAAGTACATTTTGTGCAACAGCCCTTCCTATCTGATAGAAAAGGATCCCATGATCCGGAACCGGTCTTACATGGGCTCGCAACTCCCAAGTTTGTCTATGAAGAGCGAATCGAATTGTATTCGTGTCTATAATTGATTTCTTCTGTGTAATACTAATCGATAGGGCCTCATTGGTAATTGCTACAAGATCTCGTGCATTGTAACCCATGGCTATGGACCCGAATCCATTAGTATGGAACATTTTCTTTTCCAAGTGAAATCCCCTAGTATATGAAAGGGTGAAAACGTGCTTTCGTTGTTGTGGAATAAGAAGCCTTCGTATCTTAATGCATGTATTTAATTTATTCGGAGCTATTAGAGCGGGATCCACTTTTTGGGGAATATGAGTCGAAGCAATAACAAGAATATCTCTAGTGGACCGTCTTTCACAATTCCCGGAGAGATAGTTCAATAATAAACCGAGGGACTCCGACTCATCCACATACAGATCATGAATGTTTGGAATCCATACTATGCAAGGAGACATTGTTCTTGCCAATTCGAATTGCAAGTGGATAGAAGCTAGGTCTATTTCCAACTCGATAATATACCTAAGTATCTCATCATCCACCGTATACTCCTCCCTCAGCTCCGGGTCCGAGTCCAAGTTCGAATAAAAAGAGTCACGATCATCAATATCGTCCACATCTTTAAGCGCATCCATATAGTCCTTAGCAGGATCGCTATCATCATCAATATCCACATCATCAAGCGCTTCCGTATAGTCCTCAGGATCGAGATCATCAATAACTATTTTCAAATCCAGCTTGTTCAGAAATACCGTAATGAAAGGAAGATAGGAGTTTGTCGCTAGGGATTTGACCAAATAGGATCGTCCAGTTCCTATAGGACCTATCACTAAAATACCCCTAGAGGGGGATAGGGCTAGGCGGAACGAAAAGGGTTTTGGTTTTCCATGAGATGGGAAATGAAAACTATTAACCCCACACGAGGTTTGTGAATAAGTGATTGTCTGATAATGAGCAAGGAATATCCGTCTTTCTGCTAAACAGGATGTATTGAACTCATAATTCATTAGATCCTTTTGATGAATGTCAACTACGTATCGTAAGTAAATTGCTCCCGCTTGTTCAAACATTTGATAACCATAGTCACTCTTTACTAAATGATCAATATGAGTCAGACTCCATAGAATTTGATCAATCCCTTTTTCTGGCCTTAAGGTGGAGAAATGAAACGAGTAAACTCTCTCTTTATCCAAAAACCAATCACAGGTCTCGATCCAGGATTCTATTTCATCATGAGTCTGAAACCTTTGTCCTTTTCTTATCCATGAATAGATCTCTTTACTTGTATGACTTAGATGTCTCGTATTTCTCGAAAAAGTGATTCGATTGATGGGATTTGGTATGATACTTATGAGATCGATGAGATTGAAAAATATCTTCTGTATAAATTTGACCCCATACGCGGGACCACCACCAAATAGCGCAAAACCCAGTATTTCTGCTAGAAAATCTTCTAACTGTTCCTGAGCAACTAGAAAGAGATTCTTTAACCAGAAAGAATTCGGTTCAGGTTTAGGATACCCATCCACAAGTTTGTACACCTCAATCATGTATGATGGAATCGTCAAAGATTTTATCCTCTCGAACTCTGTCTGTAACTCACTAGAGTCTAGGGAAACAGAGAAAAGAAGTACCTGAACGAGACATCCAGCAAGAAGAAGAAGTAAAAGGCTTGAATAGAGGAACTCCCGAACATTTGGCGAGCTCAGATGTGTCGATATCAACAGTGACTCATTATTTCGATGAATCATTTCTTCGACCCGAAGAAGCCTACGGAAACACTTCCACGAAATATCACTTGAAATCTCACTTATCGGTGCCCACAATCCCCACAATTTTAGTTTAAGAGCTCGCCATTTTAGCTTAAGAATTCGCCATGCTGATCTGTGCATAATATAATGAAAATTGGATACAAATTTGTGACTGCTACTTAGCATCGGCAATAGGTCTGAAAAAGCATCTAAAAATATCAAATTTAGATATTTGTACCCTGTCGAAGTAAAGAACCACGGCATATATGTTTGGAATAGATTCCATTTTGAGAGAGTTGAA